TTGAAGAGACAATTATCTCGCTTGGAAACATATCTAGGCGGGATTAAATATATGACGGGCTTGCCTGATATTGTAATCATCATCGATCAGCAAGAAGAATATACGGCTCTTAGAGAATGTATCACTTTGGGAATTCCAACCATTTCTTTAATCGATACAAATTGTAATCCCGATCTCGCGGATATTTCTATTCCAGCAAATGATGACGCGATAGCTTCAATTCGATTCATTCTTAACAAATTAGTATTCGCAATTTGTGAGGGTCGTTCTAGCTATATACAAAATTCTTGATTAATAATAAGATAAATAAATCAAATTTTTTTTGAGGGAGGGGCTCCCTGTATTTCGATTTATAAAATCGGTTACTACTCCTGAATCATACAAAAGAAAAAGAGATAAAAAACCGGGGATATTGTGTGATTAGTTTAGTTGGTATCCAAAACTAAAATATAAAATTAAAGTAAATTAAGTAAAAAAGGGGGATCTTGAATCAAAATAATTTAAAGTTCTTATTTCTGTCAGAGGGCAATATGAATGTTTTATCATGTTCCATCAACACACTAATAAAAGAAGGGTTATATGAGATATCTGGTGTCGAAGTAGGCCAACATTTCTATTGGCAAATAGGGGGTTTCCAAGTCCATGCCCAAGTCCTTATTACTTCTTGGGTTGTAATTGCTATCTTATTAGGTTCCGCAGTTATAGCGGTTCGCAATCCCCAAACCATTCCAACTGACGGCCAAAATTTCTTTGAATTTGTACTTGAATTCATTCGAGACGTGAGTAAAACCCAGATTGGAGAAGAATATGGTCCATGGGTTCCCTTTATTGGAACCCTGTTTTTATTTATTTTTGTTTCTAACTGGTCAGGAGCCCTTTTACCGTGGAAAATTATCCAGTTACCTCAAGGGGAGTTAGCAGCACCAACGAATGATATAAATACGACGGTTGCTTTAGCTTTACTCACATCAGTAGCCTATTTTTATGCGGGTCTTAGCAAAAAAGGATTGGGGTATTTCAGTAAATACATTCAACCAACTCCAATTCTTTTACCCATTAACATCTTAGAAGATTTTACAAAACCCCTATCACTTAGTTTTCGACTTTTCGGAAATATATTAGCCGATGAATTAGTAGTTGTTGTTCTTGTTTCTTTAGTACCTTTAGTGGTTCCTATACCTGTCATGTTCCTTGGATTATTTACAAGCGGGATTCAAGCTCTCATTTTTGCCACTTTAGCTGCGGCTTATATAGGTGAATCTATGGAGGGTCATCATTAACTTTTTTTTTTTTTCGTTGTTAGCCCAATTATAGAATCGTTGGTTTACGTTATGTAAGAAACACTTGTATATGTGATATTTGATATTGACTAGGTATATATGAGTTAAAGATCTATATAATCTGTCCCACTACGTTTGTGAATTTCGATTTAGATAGGGATTCCATTAGAAGTTATTCCTTTTTATCTGTGAATTGGCTGAAAAAAGTGATAAAAAAAGAACGAAGAATAATGGTTCACAAAAAAGAAAAGGCATAAAAAAGTCGTATATATATATTATGCTTTTTTTAAAATCCTGTGGATAGGAACTAATATCAAAGTAATTCTTTGATTCAATAATATTATTATATTAGTTCAATTTAAGTTTTTGGTTTTTTTGGCTGGATGAATCTTAGCAATGACTTAATTATAATTAAGTCCTAAGTCATCGGATGATTGTATCATTAACTATTTCTTTATTTTGGTGTGAGGAACTTATCATGAATCCACTGATTTCTGCTGCTTCGGTTATTGCTGCTGGGTTGGCTGTTGGGCTTGCTTCTATTGGACCTGGAGTTGGTCAAGGTACAGCTGCGGGTCAAGCTGTCGAAGGTATCGCGAGACAACCTGAGGCAGAAGGAAAAATACGAGGTACTTTATTGCTTAGTTTGGCTTTTATGGAAGCTTTAACAATTTATGGCCTGGTTGTAGCATTAGCGCTTTTATTTGCGAATCCTTTTGTTTAATCCTATAAATAAGAAAATTCTGGATTTTTTTCGTAGTTTTTTTTTTTTTCTATCAAGATTTAACTCCTACAATTATTCATTGAGACAACAATCCTTGGGAAGGACTAATTTGAGGATGGGGAATTAGTACATCGATTCGCTTTCTTCCTTCCCCTTATTCTTTTAGTTTAATGGAAACTTTTTTTTTAGGAATGTTGCGAAAAACGGAGGTTTTTTGAAATTGACATAAAACTTGGTCTCAAATTCTAGCTTAATTCTAATGAGTCTCATTATTATTATTATTGAAAATTAAAAATTTTGGAAAATACATTTGTAAATAGAATAGTTTTTTTATTCTGTTTACAAATATCCAAATAGGTAAATTATAAATTATTAAATTAAATTTTTTTTTTTTGAAAAAAAAAAAAAGAATAAAAAAAAAAGGACAGAGTTCTTTTTTATAGTCTAGCTAGACGAGGAGATTATATGAAAAATTTAACCGATTCTTTCGTTTACT